GAATGAAATGAGATAAAATAGAAAGAACGCGAAGCGCTAGCGCTATAGGATCGGTTTTTTTGGGGGGATAAGCTCGCTTCTTCACAAGCTTATCCCCGCCCCGACCGGCAGCTGCTGGGTCTCCCCATCTCTCCTAAACTTCCCCCGGTCTTCGGCCCGAGCTGTATGAGGCAGAAACTCGTCCCACGTACGGTTCGGAGGCCGAGCCCCACCCCAGCAGTAATGGTGCGGTTTAGGTCAACTAACACAAAGAAGATACAGTTCACTCAACGATTGCCTTTGGGTTCCGAACTCCATATGGGGAAGGAGCGTTGTTGTTTGCGAGGTCTCGATCATTTACATGCACCCACTTTTCATTCCATTTGTGGGAATTTGATGATCTATAAACCGTCCCTAACGAACGATCGGCTCATGTTTGAGCATGATGAATCACTTCGTGCCGACCCGTTGCTAATAAACTTTCCGGCCTCATATGAGAATGGAAAACTGGAGCATTTTCTGCATCGGTGGATGAAGAATCGTAAACATAATAATTTCTGGTTAACCATGTTCCCAGAAAAAAGATACTTTCGAGAAACGACGAGCACGACTGAAGTGGCTATACATACAAATCTATTTACGGATCTATATGCTTCGATTGGAACTGGAAGTTCCAGAACTGGAGGCTGGTATACCACCATAATGAAACTTCCTTTTATTTTTTTTATTTGGATCGGATTTATGTTGGCTTCGTTGGGAGGCTCGCGTAGTTTGTTACGTCAGCTCCAAAAGGATAAGTTGCGTTGGAATCGAGAAAGTTCCGTGGAGTTCATAATTGCATAAAAGGAGTCAAAGTAGTGGCTGCGGCGCGTCGAGGCACTTCTTTGATGGTCCCCGTCCGCCGGCCTGCCGCCCCGCTCTGAAGAATTCATGGGCCTAAGGCGGGCGAGACAAAATGGGCGGGCACTACTAACCAAGCCAAGCCTAGTTCTCGCCGATAAGCGCTGGTAGCTTGCTTCCAAGCCTTGCCTTATATAATAGTTGTGGCCATGGCCCGAAGGAGCCTTAAGCGCTTGTACAATGCTCAAGTCAAGGCTCTGGGCAACGAGTAGGATGGAGCCTTGACTTTCTATTATATTAGTAAAGCGTGCCATATATATTGAGGGAAGGGAAAAGGGGTCTCTTTCCTCGCCCGATTGTAGAGGTCGATCCCCTATCACCTTCGGTGCCCCCTTGTGGTCCTTCTCTTTAGCTTTTCCTCGGCCTTTAGAGCTAGTTGATAGGCCACTTTCCACATCTGATGCATCGAGATTTCATCTTGGATTTATAACCTCAAGCCCTATCAAGCAAGCAAGGGATTCTGCGTCGGATTCGTTCAAGCCATTGCAAATAAACAATTGGTAGAACTCTGCTACTTTTTTTTTAAGGAGTAGGGGCTTTCTTGTACGCTTCTCTCCCTCCTATCCTTTAAAGCGAAGTGAAACCTTTGGAACAAGCTTTGGGTCTAATGTTCGGGTAGAAATGAATCCTGCAACCTCGATCGCATCTTGTCCCATGTACTTCCCTTTGCCTTTCCGCTCACGCCTTGCTTGGACTTGATCCCACCAAATTGAGGCTTTCCCGTGCTCTTCCGAAAGAAGCATCTGGAAATGACTTGTCATGGGCTTATGCGATGAAGAATGATTTGCGCGGGAAAAATTCTTGTGCTTATGTGGATGGGTCGCTCAATTTCCCAAGACTAGAGAAGGGGATTTTCCTACAAAAGATGAAAAGTGCTTAGCTTCAAATGGGATGACTTGTTTACTTCCTTTGAGCCTCATATACACCGTCACCCCTTTTTCGACTGCTAAAGATTAAAAAAAAAAGTAATCTTGATTCTCAGGATGATTCTTCACCTTTCTATCAGTTGCAACATGAAGAACATGCCTTAGCTTATAGGTAAAATAAAGAAAGAAGTGTGCTATACTATTTATTTTATTACCGAAGGCTTAGGCTTCTATGGGACCAGCCGAACATGCTTCGGGACATCGACCCTATGGTCAGAATCTTCAATCTGGAAGCTCTGCTGGTGCATCAGGCCAACGAAACATGTCCAAGATTGCCACTATTGCAAGAAGCCGGGTCACATGATTGCAGACTCTCGAAAGCGGCAGAATGCAAACTCTCGTCGACAGTCAGACACAGCTCATCTTGCCGCTCTCCCAGAGACGCCTACAGAATCGGAAACTTTCCAATCCCCTTACTCCATAGGGCCTCTGAAGCATTACTTCTATGATCTTAGGAGCACTCCCACGCCCGACACAGATAGTTTTACCCCACGACAGCGGAAGCAGATTCAGAGGTTGAATCCGTCTTGTCATATCTCTTCCTCCTCTGCAACAGGTATTTGCTCCCCCTTATGCTTACAACATAGGGGGCTGCTTACTTTCTTCGGGTGCATCGAAGAATATGACTGGTGATTCTTCACTTCTTTCTTCTCTTCGTTCTCTATCTAAGTTCCTTATAGTTTAAACTGCAAACTCCGAGCAATTCCCTCTAACTAGTCTTGGTACTCTCTCTCGTTATCATCGAATATGCTCTGCTCTTTTTCATCTTTCTGTTCTCAGTGAATCTTCTTTCCGGCTTGAAAAAGAAAATGCTTATATTCACTTATCTCCTACCTCCTGTCTTGTAGAGGATCATGCGAGAGGCCTTATGGAGTAAGGGATTGATTGGGAAGGACCGTAGAGTTGGCAAGCTCTCTTTTTGAGAAACTTCGTTTACCTTTTCTGGTGTTGTTTTCTCTACTCCCCTTTTTTTGTTGTGGCATCGTAGATTAGGACATGTCTCCAGCCCAAGACTTAGATATTTTATTTCTACTGGAATGTTGGGGTCTGTACCTAACATTGAGATTTCTACTTGTATGGGTTGCAAGCTGAGAAAAGACTCGGCCCTTCCTTTATTAATATTAAAGACGCTTTTTCTACTTCTTTTTTTGATCTTGTGTCCGAAACCCATTCTGCCTCTCTGTTATCGAAAGGAGGCCGTATATGTCATTTTTGACAGAAGAATGAAAAAATTGACTAAAATCAAGGTTTTCCGTTCTTCTTCTTGAGGTGAATATATCTCCGCTGCCTTCCGAACTCTGCTTGCTTCAACTCACTTCATTTACAAAGCGCTTTCCCAACGATCCTGCCCCCACACTCCTCAGCAGAATGGAGTTGCCGAGCGGAAGCATCGCCATATATTGGAGACAGCTCGCTCTCTCTTGCTCTCCGCTTCTGTCCCTAGTCAATTTTTGGCTGAAGCTGTTTTGACTGCTGTATATTTTTTGAACCGAATACCTTCCTCTGTTATCTCCGGCCTGTCTCTTTTTGAGAGAAAATTTGCTACCCCGCCGGACTATGAAGAGCTTCGAGTCTATCGGGAGAGGATGTGGTGGTAACCCCCGCGGCTTCGTCTAGAGCCGGGCGTCCAGCCGTGTAGGAAGACTCACCCTAGCCACTATAGTATAGCGACCCCGCCCCCAACTCTAGCTGAGAAGCACCCTCCATCCACTTTCCCTTTTCCGCGTGCCCAAAAGCCCGCCCGCCTGGTTTATGAGCCCCTTTCCGATTCCCTCACCCAATCTCATGAGAAGCAAGCCCAGCGGGCCCTGCCTTAACCTGTCCCCGGGCAGCCAGCCCTCACCAGGCTGCTGGGCATTGCTAAATGCTCCGACACGAAGCAAGCTCTCCCGAATACGACAGATGCGGAAGTGGCTAAAAAAGTCGGAAGAAGAAAGTAGTTGGACAACTGTATGCACGAGGGTACATTAGTATTCTGGGAATTGGCAACATTGACAGAAAGGGGAAGAAAAGGGGGTAGGAATAAACTTTTTTAGGTTTAGCTATACTAAAGTAAGTAGTCGGCCTAACCTTCGGTTCCCGTAACTAAGTTTTTCTTTCTTTTTATGTACTTTTTCTTACTTAATTTAGACTTTTTTACTTTTATTGAAGTGTGGGGCAAAGGGCGCCCTCTACTTCTACTTTTAACTAAACGCGAACAGCCGGCATTGCAAGCAAATATAGAGCCCCCACCCGTTTGAGTCGTTTCGAGCCGGAAAGCGTACCGGCAGTTTGAGTCGCGAAAGGGCCGCTTGCTTAATTATTATATTATTTTAATAAATAATAGATATAGAATATTCTATATCTATCTATCAACAATAAGAAAAGAAAATCATTTTTTTTTTTTTCTAATTGTTCATTCCTGGGAAGAGGAAGAAGCAGATAGAGCAAAGGCCCCCTTTCCGTCCGCTCTTCCCGAAGTGAGCAAATTGCATGTAGAGATCCGTAGGGGCTTATAGTTTAATTGGTTGAAACGTACCGCTCATAACGGTTATATTGTAGGTTCGAGCCCTACTAAGCCTACCACCCCTTCTCTTCACCCGATATAAGGCAGGCGAAGTCCCCGCCACCCTGCAGATCTCAATCTAGCGACGGCACCTGGAACCACACTGCTGCCGCTGCCCTTCGGGCACACCTCCTACGCTTACCAGTCACCTACGCTCTTGCAGCATGCCCCCTTCGGGCAATACTACTTTCGTAATACGCGAAGCAGCTGAGCGATAGCTCTTCGATCGCTATATTCTCGCGATGGCGAAGGATCGAAGATCTTCGCGAGACGGCCCATGAATCAATCTCGAGAATCGAGCATGGGGCTTGAAGACCCTACCGCATTCCGGCCCCGGGGCCTTCAATTGGTCCTTTCTCTCTTCTCTTTTACCAGTGAGTGGTGAGTTTCCTTTCTAGGTAGGTACCTCTTGGATTCGGAGTTTGTTCCAACATCTGCCACACGTGAGATCCTGATCGTCTTTCTCCCAGTGTTGTTGCCTGCTGGGGGAAGGAAAGTGGGGTTTCCTACCAGGGCCGGAGAAGGTCAAACTCTGGGTCTGGGCGGGCTGCCAGGTTTCGCCTACGCTACGGTTTCACAAGATTGAACCTTTTTTGTTCAACCGAAGTTAAGGAGTTCCAGAGCACGAGGGAATGGGCTCTCATTCCCGG